ATTGGGGTTTTAAATTTTTTAAAACTTAGTTTTTTTTTTATTTTATTATATCAATTAAATTAATAAAATAAAAATAATTAAATTAATAAATTATTTTTATTGAAATTATTTTAGTAAAATATAAATTAATTAAATTAAATTTAATTAGTAATATAAAATAATTACTTAATTTAATAATAAATTATATAATATATTTAATTAATATATAAATTTTTTATTTTCAATCTGAGTCTTTCATAATAAATATATAATTTAAAATTAAATTATTTATATTTAATATATATATTTATACAATCCTCTTCATCATAATATATATATATTTATATAATATATAAATATTCAATATTAAAAAGCTAAATTATAAATTATTTAATAATTATATATATAAATACATATATAAATATATATATATATATAAAATATTTAATTTTAAATATAAATATCCTATATATTTAATATTACGAATATTAAAATGTTTATCAGTAATGCACAATTTATTAATTGTGATATAAGGGACTTATATTAATATTAAAATTTTAATATAAAATATTGATAATTTATTGTTTAAAAATTAAAAGTGGTATAACCATATATTTAATAATATTTTTCATATAAATATTAATATTAAAATATTTATATATATATATATATTTAATATAAATATTATATATAAATTACATTAAAAAAAAAAGAAAAAAAAAAAATGCTTAATTTATTTATTTATAAAATAAAATAATTAATTTATTTTATAATTAATTATTTTAAATTTTAATAATAAAAATTAGAAAAATAAATTAAGGGATTATTTTTGATTTTGACTCAGGTATTACTATTATTTAATTATTTAAATTAAATTAATTAATAAATTAATAAATTTATTTAGTTTAATTATTTTATAATTTATTTTTATTATTAAATTAATTTTTAAAATTTTAATTTTAAAATTTAAAAGTTTTATTCTTGCTTAAATATTTATTATTAATTTATTTTACATGTAAATTTTTGTATGAATTAAGATATATTTAAATAATATATTTTTTATATTATATTTGCAGTAATTAATATTATAAATTTAAGGAAATTTAGAAATAGTAATATTATTGAGTATTAACAAATTTTGTGCCAGCAGTTGCGGTTATACAAAAAATATAAATAAATCATATTAGATGTAGTTAAATTGATATTTTTAAATTAAAATTAAATTTGTTAGGTGAAATTTTAAATTTATAATAATTTAATTAAAAAATTAATTGAAGCTAGAAAATTTTAATTATAAACTAGGATTAGATACCCTATTATTTAAAATGTAAATAGATAGTCTAGAGTAGTAATAGTTATGTTCTTGAAACTTAAAGAATTTGGCGGTATTTTAGTCTATTCAGAGGAACCTGTTCTATAATCGATAGTCCACGTTGGATCTTACTTAAATTTGTATATCAATATGTATATCGCCGTTATCAGAATATTTTATAAGAATAATAATTTTCTAAATTTTTAATTTAATAATGATGTCAGGTCAAGGTGCAGTTTATATTTAAGTAGAAATGGGTTACAATAAAATTATTTATATGGAAATAAAATTGAAATATTTTATAGAAGGTGGATTTGATAGTAAAATTATGTAGATTATTAATTTGATTATAGCTCTAAAATATGCACACATCGCCCGTCGCTCTTATTATTAAGATAAGATAAGTCGTAACATAGTAGATGTACTGGAAAGTGTATCTAGAATGACAATTTAAAGCTTATTTAGTAAAGTTTTTCATTTACATTGAAAAGATATTTGTGCAAATCAAATTAAATTGATATATAATTTATTTATTAATTTTTTTATTTAAAGTTATATTTTTATTAAAAATAATTATAATTATTAATGTTTTAGTATAGTATATAGAATAAATAATTTTTATGATAGTAAATTAGTACTGTAAAGAAAAATTGAAATAAATTGAAAAATTAATATATATAAAGAAGATTTAAATTATTGTACCTTGTGTATCAGGGTTTATTAATTAAAAAATAAATAATATTATTTTTCTCGATTTTAAAAGAGTTAATAAATTATATTAGTTTATGTGGAAAAATGATTAATAATAATTTATTAGAAATGAAAAGTTATTCGTTTTTAAAGGTATCTAGTTTTTTAAGAAATGAATTTAATTCAGTTATTTTAAATATATTAATTTAATTATTTAATTTAATATTTTAAAATAATAATATTTTATGGGATAAGCTGTAAAATAAATAATTAAAAATTTATAAATTTATTAATAAATATATGCTTATAAATAGCAATTATTATTGAATATGTTATAATTTATTTTATAAAATTAATTATTTAATATAATTTTAATTATTTATTAAAATATTTATTTTAATAATAAAAATAAATTAATAATGATAAAATTAGTATATAATTTAATTTGTATAAATATAAATAATTGATAATTTTATATAAAGAACTCGGCAAATATTGTATTCGCCTGTTTCTCAAAAACATGTCTTTTTGTATTTTATTTAAAGTCTAATCTGCCCACTGATATTTATTGAAGGGCCGCGGTATTTTAACCGTGCAAAGGTAGCATAATCATTAGTTTTTTAATTGAAGGCTTGTATGAATGGTTGGACGAGATATAAGCTGTTTCATATAAAATTAAATAGAATTTTATTTTTTAGTTAAAAAGCTAAAATTTATTTAAAAGACGAGAAGACCCTATAGATCTTAATAATTTATATATTTTATTTATATAGAAAATTTAAGATATTATAATTATAATTATTTTGTTGGGGTGACAATAAAATTTAATTAACTTTTATATTTAATTTACATAAATTAATGAATAATTGATCCATTATTAATGATTAATAAATTAAGTTACCTTAGGGATAACAGCGTAATTTTTTTAGAGAGTTCATATCGATAAAAAAGTTTGCGACCTCGATGTTGGATTAAGAAATAAAATTGGGTGTAGAAGTTCAAAATTTTAGGTCTGTTCGACCTTTGATTTCTTACATGATCTGAGTTCAAACCGGCGTGAGCCAGGTTGGTTTCTATCTTTATTAAATTATAATATTTTAGTACGAAAGGACCAAATATTAAAAATATAAATTTTTTTGTATAGAATTTTATTAATTTTACTATTTTGGCAGATTAGTGCAATAAATTTAGAATTTATAAATGTAAAATTTTTACAAATAGTACTTGTTTTATATAGATTTAATTTTACCGTTAGTTGGAAGTTTATTATTAGTTATTTGTGTAATAGTTGGTGTTGCGTTTTTAACATTATTAGAACGTAAAGTATTAGGGTATATTCAAATTCGTAAGGGGCCAAATAAAGTTGGATTAGCTGGATTACCTCAACCCTTTTGTGATGCAATTAAATTATTTACAAAGGAACAAACTTATCCTTTATTATCAAATTATATTTCTTATTATTTTTCACCAATTTTTTCTTTATTTTTAGCATTATTAGTTTGAATATGTATTCCTTTATTAATTAAATTATATTCATTTAATTTAGGAGTATTATTTTTTTTATGTTGTACTAGTTTAGGGGTATATACAGTGATAATTGCTGGGTGGTCATCTAATTCTAATTATGCATTATTAGGGGGATTACGAGCAGTTGCTCAAACAATTTCATATGAAGTTAGATTGGCATTAATTTTATTATCTTTTGTATTTTTAATTGGAAGTTATAATTTATTGGGATTTTATTTATATCAAAAATATATTTGATTTTTATTAATTGCTTTTCCTTTAGGATTAGTTTGATTTGCTTCTTGTTTAGCTGAAACTAATCGTACACCATTTGATTTTGCTGAAGGAGAATCAGAATTAGTTTCAGGGTTTAATGTTGAATATAGAAGAGGAGGATTTGCTTTAATTTTTTTAGCTGAGTATGCAAGAATTTTATTTATAAGAATATTATATGTAGTAATTTTTATGGGTAGTAATATTTTTGATTTAAGATTTTATTTAAAATTGGTTTTTATTTCATTTTTATTTATTTGAGCTCGGGGAACATTGCCTCGTTTTCGGTATGATAAGTTAATATATTTGGCTTGAAAAAGATTTTTACCTTTTTCATTAAATTATTTAATATTTTTTATTGGATTAAAGATTTTAATTATATCTTTTATGTTGTGAATATAAATTAGTAAAGTTAATAGAATGTTTATATTCTATCTTATGTTTTCAAAACATATGCTTAAAATTCAAGCTCATTAACTAATTTAATAATTAATTAAGTAAAGAATCTCATCATTTAATAATTAAAGGATTAATTAAGTAATATAAAAAATATAGAACGGTTAAAATTTGACCAATTAAGATATAAGGGTCTTCAACTGGTCGAGCTCCAATTCATGTTAATAAAATTACAATTACTACTATACATCAAAATAAAATTTGGTTTACTGGATAAAATTGGATTCCTCGGAATTTTCTTAAATGATAAAAAGGTAAAATTATTAAGATTGCAATTGAAGCGACTAAAGCAATTACTCCACCTAGTTTATTAGGAATAGATCGTAAAATAGCGTAAGCAAATAAAAAGTATCATTCAGGTTGAATATGAACAGGAGTAACTAATGGATTTGCTGGAATAAAATTATCAGGATCTCCTAATAGATAAGGGTCTAATAGTGTTAATAAAGTTAAGATTATTACTATTACAATAAATCCAACAATATCCTTATAAGTAAAATAAGGATGAAATGGAATTTTATCAATATTTGAGTTAATTCCTAAAGGATTATTTGAACCTGTTTGATGAAGGAATAATAAATGAATTATAGTTATTGCGGCTACAATAAATGGAAAAATAAAATGAAAAGTAAAAAATCGTGTTAAAGTTGCATTATCAACTGCAAATCCACCTCATAATCATTGAACTAATTCTGTTCCTAAATATGGGATAGCTGATAATAAATTTGTAATGACAGTAGCTCCTCAAAAAGATATTTGTCCTCATGGAAGAACATATCCTATAAAAGCTGTTCCTATTACTAAAAATAAAATTACTACTCCGACTAATCATGTAGGTTCATATAAGTATGACCCATAATATATTCCTCGTCCAACATGTAAATAAATACAAATAAAAAAGAATGAAGCTCCGTTAGCATGTAATGTTCGTAATAATCAACCATAATTTACATCACGACAAATGTGGGCAACACTATTAAATGCAGTTGAGATATCGGCTGTATAGTGTATAGCTAGAAATAATCCAGTTAAAATTTGAATAATTAAGCATAGACCTAATAATGATCCGAAATTTCATCATCTAGAAATATTTGCAGGGGCTGGTAAATCTACAAGAGCATTATTTATAATTTTAAACAATGGATGTTCATGACGTAAAGGTTTATTCATTAGTAAATTAGTATATAGTACGTAAAGGACCATAAAAAATATTTGTAATTTTTACGATTGCAATTAAGGTTAATAATAAATAATTAATTAGAATTAAAGTAATAATATTTGTAGGAAAATTATATAATTTATTTAGTCTAATTGAATTTTCTTGAATATAAGATATTAGGTGTGGGATATTATTAATTTCATTATTAAAAAAGAATGATGAAATTATTGATTTATCAATAAATAGAGAAATGATTATAATAATTATTATCAAATATGTTATAATAAATGTTAATTTTAGTGATAATGAAAATATTTCGTTAGATGCTAAAGATGTAACATAAATAAATAATACAAGTATTCCTCCTAAGAAAATTAAAAATAAAATATATGAAAATCAAAATGTTTTAGTAAATAAACCTGTTAGTAAGCAAATTAAAAAGGTTTGAATTAATAATATTAATCCTATAGCTAATGGGTGATTTATTTGAAGAAAGGTTAATCTTGAAATAATACTAATTATATATAATATGATTTGATAAATATCAGGAAGTAGTTTAAATAAAATATTAATTTTGGGGATTAATGATAAAGAATTTTCTTTTTTCCTGAAGTTTTAAAAGAATTATTTCTTATTTTTGATTTACAAGACCAATGTTTTTATTAAACTATTAAAACTAATGTTATTATTTATTTATTGAAGTTTACCTTTATTTATATTTATTATTGGAGTAATAGTTTTTGTTTCAAATCGTAAGCATTTATTATCAACTTTATTAAGATTAGAATTTATAGTTTTAAGATTATTTTTATTTTTATTTATTTATTTAAATTTATATAATTTTGAAATATTTTTTAGAATAATATTTTTAACATTTTGTGTTTGTGAGGGGGCTTTAGGTTTATCGGTATTAGTTTCGATAATTCGAACACATGGAAATGATTATTTTCAAACTTTTAGAATTTTACAATGTTAAAGTTTTTATTTGCAATTTTTTGTTTAGTATTAATTAGTTTTATAAATAAAATATTTTGAATGGTACAAAGAATTTTATTTATATTATCTTTTTTATTTGTTATTATAAATTATAGAAGAAATTATTTTTTAAATGTAAGTTATTTTTTAGGATGTGATATAATTTCATATGGATTAATTTTATTGAGTTTTTGAATTTGTTCATTAATATTATTAGCCAGAGAATCAATTGAAAAGTATAATAATTATAGAAATTTTTTTTTAATAAATGTTATATTTTTATTATTATTTTTATATTTAACTTTTAGAAGTATAGGGTTATTTCAGTTTTATTTATTTTTTGAAAGAAGTTTAATTCCTACATTATTTTTAATTATAGGTTGAGGATATCAACCTGAACGATTACAGGCTGGAATTTATTTATTATTTTATACTTTATTAGCATCTTTACCAATATTAGTTGGTATTTTTTATCTATATAGTGATTGTAATTCAATAAATTTTTATTTATTAAGAAATAAAAGATATATAAATGAATTATTATATTTATGTATAATTTTAGCTTTTTTAGTTAAAATACCTATATTTTTTGTTCATTTATGATTACCAAAGGCTCATGTTGAAGCTCCAGTATCTGGATCAATAATTTTAGCTGGAATTTTATTAAAATTAGGAGGTTATGGGCTATTGCGTGTATTTGGGTTTTTATTAAATATTGGATTAAAATTAAATTTTATTTGAGTTAGAATTAGATTAGTTGGGGGATTTTTGGTCAGATTAATTTGTTTACGACAAACTGATTTAAAGGCTTTAATTGCTTATTCATCTGTAGCTCATATAGGAATTGTTTTAAGAGGTTTAATAACTTTAACCTGTTGAGGATTTAGAGGTTCATATACTTTAATGATTGCTCATGGATTATGTTCTTCTGGATTATTTTGTTTAGCAAATGTTTCTTATGAACGATTAGGGAGTCGAAGATTATTAATTAATAAAGGGTTATTAAATTTTATACCAAGAATGACATTATGATGATTTTTATTAAGTTCAGCTAATATAGCAGCTCCTCCAACTTTAAATTTATTAGGAGAAATTAGTTTATTAAATAGAATTATTAGTTGGTCTTGAATATCAATATTTATAATTGCTTTATTATCATTTTTTAGTGCTGCATATACCCTTTATTTATATGCATATAGTCAACATGGAAAGCTATATTCAGGATTATATTCAAGAAGAGGAGGTACATTACGTGAATATTTATTAATATTTCTTCATTGATTTCCTTTAAATTTATTAATTTTAAAAAGTGAATCATGTTTTTTATGATTATATTTAAATAGTTTAAAATAAAATATTGATTTGTGGTGTCAGTGATATGAATTTATTCATTTTAAATCGTGAAATATTTATCAATTTGTGTAATTAGATTTATTAGTTTAATTAGAATTAGTATTAGATTATTTATTTTAAGAATTATTTATTTATTAAATGAGTATATAATTTTTATTGAATGAGAAGTTATTTCTTTATATTCTTCTAGAATTGTAATAACTTTTTTATTTGATTGAATGAGATTAATATTTATATCATTTGTTTTATTAATTTCTTCTTTAGTTATTTATTATAGTAAGGAGTATATATCATCTGATTTGAATATTAATCGATTTATTATATTAGTTTTAATATTTGTGTTATCAATAATATTATTAATTATTAGTCCTAATTTAATTAGAATTTTATTAGGTTGAGATGGGTTAGGACTTGTTTCTTATTTATTAGTAATTTATTTTCAAAATGTAAAATCATATAATGCAGGTATATTAACTGCTTTATCAAATCGAATTGGAGATGTTGCTTTTTTATTATCAATTGCTTGAATATTAAATTATGGTAGTTGAAATTATATTTTTTATTTAGAATTAATAAAAATAGAAAAAAGTATGTTAATTATTGCTGGATTAATTATATTAGCAGCTATAACTAAAAGAGCTCAAATTCCTTTTTCTTCATGATTACCTGCTGCAATAGCAGCTCCGACTCCTGTTTCTGCTTTAGTTCATTCATCAACTCTAGTAACAGCAGGAATTTATTTATTAATTCGGTTTAATATTTTATTAACAGATTCATGAACAGGTCAGTTTTTACTATTAATTTCTGGATTAACAATATTTATAGCTGGAATTGGGGCTAATTTTGAATTTGATTTAAAAAAAATTATTGCTTTATCAACATTAAGTCAATTAGGATTAATAATAAGAATTCTTTCTATAGGTTATGCTAAATTAGCTTTTTTTCATTTATTAACACATGCATTATTTAAGGCTTTATTATTTATATGTGCAGGAGCAATTATTCATAATATAAATAATAGACAAGATATTCGGAATATAGGAGGATTTACATATCATATACCTTTAACTTCTTCTTGTTTTAATGTTGCAAATTTAGCGTTATGTGGAATACCATTTTTAGCAGGGTTTTACTCAAAGGATTTAATTTTAGAAATTGTATCTTTATCTTATATTAATATATTTAGTTTTTTTTTATATTTTTTTTCAACAGGATTAACAGTTTGTTATTCATTACGATTAGCATATTATTCTATAACTAGAGATTTTAATCCAAATTCATTACATTTATTAAATGATGAAGGTTGAGTGATATTAAAGGGTATGTTAGGATTATTAATTATAGCAATTATTGGGGGGAGAATACTTAATTGATTAATTTTCCCTACTCCAAATATAATTTGTTTACCTAATTATTTAAAATTATTAACGTTATTTGTATGTATTATTGGAGGATTTAGAGGATATATTATTTCAAATGTTTCTTTATATTTTATAAATAAATCATTAAATTATTATATAACAAGAACTTTTTTAGGGTCAATATGATTTATACCATATATTTCAACTTATGGGATTATTTATCATCCTTTAAATTTAGGAATTTTATCAATAAAAAGTTTTGATCAAGGATGATCAGAATTTTTTGGGGGTCAAAATTTATATATAAATTTAAAAAATTATTCAAGATTAAATCAAGTTGTACAAAATAATAATTTAAAAATTTATCTTTTAGTTTTTAGTACATGAATTATTATTATAGTTATATTAGTAGTTTTAAAATAATTTAAATAGCTTAATTATTTAGAGCATAGCACTGAAGATGCTAGGGTGATATATTTATCTTTAAATAGTGAAATTAATTTAGTAATTTATAAAAGAAGATTCTTTATTTTTACAGTGAAAATGTAAGGTTTTAAATAAACTATATAAATATTAGAAGTATAAATGGAATTTAACCATTAAAGATAAAAGTTAGCAGCTTCCTCTTGGGCATCATACTTCCTTAATTGGAATTTATAATTCAATTATATCATTAACAGTGATAAGCCTCTTTTTGGCTTCAATTAAATAGAATAAGGATGACATTTCATCTAAAATTAGGTCGAAACTAATTGCAATAAATCGCTTCATATTCAAGGAAGATTGAAATTTTTCAATACTTTTTGAATGCAAATCAAATGTTATAATTAACTACAACCCTAAAAATTAAGTAGTTCATTCTAAAGCTCCTTGATTTCATTCATGATATAACCCTAGTAAAAGAATAATAATAAAAAATATTCTGGTGAATGATCAAATTATTATATTAGAAAATTTAATAATTATAATTATTGGTAAAATTAAAGCAATTTCTACATCAAAAATTAAGAAAATAATAGCAATTAAAAAAAATTGTAATGAAAAGGGAAGACGGGATGAATTTTTAGGATCAAATCCACATTCAAATGGGGATGCTTTTTCTCGATCAATAATAGATTTTTTTGATAAAATTGATGCTAATAATATAACTACTATTGCAATAATTATAATAATTGATCTTATAATAAACAATGAAAAAATTATTTATACTAATTAATAATTAGACCTTATGATTGGAAGTCATATATACTTTTATACTATATAAATATTAACCTCCTCATCAATAAATAGAGATATAAAGGAATAATCATACTACATCAACAAAATGTCAGTATCAAGCAGCTGCTTCAAATCCAAAGTGATGATTATTTGAAAAATGATTATTTAAATGACGAATTAAACAAATTAATAAAAATGATGTTCCAATAATAACATGAATTCCGTGAAATCCTGTTGCTATAAAAAAAGTTGATCCATAAACAGCATCTGCAATTGTAAATGGGGCTTCAATATATTCATATCCTTGAAGAACTGTAAAATAAAATCCTAATAAAATAGTAAAAAATAATCCTTGAGTTGCCTGTGAATGGTTTCCTTCTATTAAACTATGATGTGCTCATGTAACAGTTACTCCAGATGATAATAAAATTGCTGTATTTAATAAAGGAATATGGAATGGGTTGAAAGGAATAATTCCTATAGGAGGTCAATTAATTCCTAATTCAATAGTTGGGGATAAACTACTATGAAAAAATGCTCAAAAAAATGAAATAAAAAAGAATACTTCAGATACAATAAATAAAATTATTCCTCATCGTAATCCTAAAGTTACAGGATAAGTATGAAGACCTTGGAAAGTTCCTTCTCGAGAAATATCTCGTCATCATTGATATATAGTTAATATTGTAATAATTGTTCCTAATGTAAATAGTGAAATATCATATTGATGAAATCATTTAACTAATCCAGAAACTGTTGTTATAGCTCCAATTGCTCCTGTTAATGGTCAAGGGCTATAATCGACTAAATGAAAAGGGTGATTTGCGTGAGTTGACATTAGTTTACTTCTCTAGAATATAAAGTACTTAAAACTGCAAAAACATAGGATTGAATAATTGCGACAGCTGATTCAAGGACTAATAAAGCAATTTGTCCAATAATTAGTAGTCTAACAATTGAATATGATAATGAAGGACCAGTATTTCCTAATAAAGTTAATAATAAATGACCGGCAATTATATTTGCAGCTAATCGAACAGCTAATGTTCCTGGGCGGATTACATTACTAATAGTTTCAATACAAACTATAAAAGGTATTAAAATAGCAGGAGTTCCTTGAGGGACTAAATGGGCAAATATATGTTGAGTATGATTAATTCATCCATAAATTATAAAACATAATCATAAAGGAAGTGCTAAAGTTAAAGTTAATGTTAAATGACTAGTTCTTGTAAAAATATAAGGGAATAAACCTATAAAATTATTAAATAAAATTAATGAAAATAATGAAATAAAAATAAAAGTTCTTCCTGGATGTCCAGTTGGTCCTAATAAAGTTTTAAATTCTTTATGAAGGGTTAATAAAATATTATTTCAAATAATTTGATATCGATTAGGTATAAATCAATATATTGATGGAATTATCAATAAACCAATAAAAGTTCTTAATCAGTTTAATGATAAATTAAAAATTCTTGATGAAGGGTCAAATACAGAAAATAAATTTGTTATCATTTTCAATTAAAAGAAGATGTAGTTAAATTATTAGTTTCACCTGATTTAGGAGTTGGGGGCAAAAATGAATAATAATTTATAATATTAAATATTATGAAGGCTAATGAAAATACAATAAATAGTAAAAGTCATCTAATGGGGGCTATTTGTGGAATTAAAAAATATTAGAAATACTAATAATTTTAGTTTGACATACTAATGTTATGGTTTTTAACTAATTTTTTATTTTCATTAGAAGTAATTGCTAATTTACTATTAAGTGGTTTAAGAGACCAATACTTGCTTTCAGTCATCTAATGATTAATTATTTATATGAGAAATTCATTTAATAAAATGATTTACTGGGATACTTTCAATTACAATTGGTATAAAGCTATGATTTGCTCCACAAATTTCCGAACATTGACCAAAAAATAATCCTGGTCGATTAATTAAAAAACTTGTTTGATTTAATCGTCCAGGAGTTCCATCAACCTTAACACCTAAAGCTGGGATAGTTCATGAATGAATTACATCAGCAGCTGTAACTAAAATTCGAATTTGTGAATTTATTGGTAAAACTACACGATTATCAACATCTAATAATCGGAATCCATCAATAGATAATTCATTTGTTGGAATTATATATGAGTCAAATTCAATATTTAAAAAATCTGAATATTCATAACTTCAATATCATTGATGTCCAATAGTTTTTAAAGTAATAATTGGTTCATTAATTTCATCTAATAGATAAAGTAGTCGTAAAGAAGGTAAAGCAATAAATATTAAAACAATTGCTGGAAGAATTGTTCAGATTACTTCAATTGTTTGTCCATGTAGTAAAAATCGATTTGTATAATTGTTAAAAAATAATATGAATATTAAATATCCAACTAAAATGGTAATTATAATTAAAATTAATAGAGTATGATCATGAAAAAAAGTTAATTGTTCTATTAATGGTGAGGCTCTATCTTGAAGGCCTAGATTTGCTCATGCTGACATTTTCTAATAAAAGAAAAAATCTTTATATATGGAGCTTAAATCCATTGCACTAATCTGCCATATTAGAAAAATTAATTAGTTAATAAAGGAAGTTCAGAATAACTATGTTCTGCTGGAGGTAAATTTTGATATCATTCAATTGAAGAATTTAATTGAATAGGAAATACAATAGTTTTTTTAGTAATTATACTTTCTCAAATAATATATAAAAAGAAAATAACTCCTAAAAATGAAATTGTTGATCCGATTGTTGAAACAACATTTCATGCAGTATAGGCATCAGGATAATCTGAATACCGACGAGGTATACCTGCTAGTCCTAAAAAGTGTTGTGGGAAAAAGGTTAAATTTACTCCTAAAAATATTACAGTAAATTGACTTTTTAATATAGTTGGGTTTAATGTTAATCCAGTAAATAAAGGGTATCAATGAACAAATCCTCCTATAATTGCAAATACAGCTCCTATTGATAATACATAATGAAAATGAGCAACTACATAATATGTATCATGTAAAATAATATCAATTGAAGAATTTGCTAGAACAACTCCAGTTAATCCTCCGACAGTAAATAAAAATACAAATCCTAAAGCTCAAAGTATTGCAGGAGTATATGTTATTTGTGTTCCATGTAAAGTAGCTAATCAACTAAAAATTTTAATTCCTGTAGGAACAGCAATAATTATAGTTGCTGATGTAAAATAAGCACGAGTATCAACATCTATTCCAACAGTAAATATGTGATGAGCTCATACAATAAATCCTAATAAACCAATAGCTAGTATAGCATAAATTATACCTAATGAACCAAAAGTTTCCTTTTTACCACTTTCTTGACTAATAATATGAGAAATTATTCCAAATCCAGGTAAAATTAAAATATAGACTTCAGGGTGTCCAAAAAATCAAAATAAGTGTTGATATAAAATTGGGTCACCTCCTCCTGCTGGATCAAAAAATGAAGTATTTAAATTTCGGTCAGTTAATAATATAGTAATAGCCCCGGCTAATACAGGTAATGATAATAATAGAAGAATAGCTGTAATTACTACAGCTCATACAAATAAAGGTATTCGATCAAATGTAATTCCTGTTGATCGTATATTAATTACTGTTGTAATAAAATTTACAGCACCTAAAATTGAAGAAATTCCTGCTAAATGTAAAGAAAAAATTGCTAAATCTACTGATCCTCCTCCATGAGCAATAGCTGCTGATAATGGAGGGTAGACAGTTCATCCAGTTCCAGCCCCATTTTCAACTATACTACTAACTAATAAAAGGGTTAATGAAGGAGGTAATAATCAAAAACTTATATTATTTATTCGAGGGAAAGCTATATCAGGGGCTCCTAATATTAATGGCACTAATCAATTTCCAAATCCACCAATTATAATAGGTATAACTATAAAGAAAATTATAACAAATGCATGAGCAGTTACAATTACATTATAAATTTGATCATCACCAATTAAGGCTCCTGGGTGACCTAGTTCAGCTCGAATTAAAATACTTAATGATGTTCCGATTATTCCGGCTCAAGCTCCGAAAATAAAATAAAGTGTTCCAATATCCTTATGATTTGTTGAAAATAATCATTGTCGCGATTAAATGGCTGAAAATCTAGGCGATAGGCTGTAAATCTATTTATGGAATTTAAATTCCTTTGATCAATTTATTTAGGCTTTATAGTCAATAATGATATTAGACTGCAATTCTAAAGGAGTAAAGTATTTTACTAAGGCTTAAAAGATTTATACTTATATAAATAGCTTTGAAGGCTATTAGTTTATTTAACTTAAAACCTTTAATTAAAAAGTTAAATAAATTATAGAAATAATAAATAATCCAAATAATGAAATAAAAGATAAAATTGAATAAAATATTATATTGAAATTATTTAAATTAGAATTATTAAATCAATTTGATTCAGTATAATTTAATATAAAAGCTGAATAACTAATTCGTAAATAAAAGTATAATGTGATTAATGTTAATGATGTTATAAAAATTAAAAGTATTAATTGATAATTTATACTTAATTGTTGAATTACTAATCATTTAGGTAAAAATCCTAAAAATGGAGGTAATCCTCCTAAAGATAGTAAATTTATAAATAGGGAAAATTTAAGAATTTTAGATGAAAAAAATAGTGAAAAAACTTGATTAATATGGAATAATTTAAACACATTAAAAAGAAAAACAATAGTAAAAGATAAAAATCTGTATATTAAAAAATAAAATAATCATAAGGTTTCACTTGAAATTATTGCTGCAAGTATTCATCCTAAATGATTAATTGAAGAAAAAGCTATAATTTTTCGTAAGGATGTTTGGTTTAATCCTCCTAATGATCCAATAATTATTGATATAATAATAATAAAAATAAAAAAATTTTTATTAATAATATAAGAAATTAATATTATTGGTGCAATTTTTTGTCAAGTTATTAAAATTAAATTATTAGTTCAAGATAATCCTTCTATAACTCCTGGGAATCAAAAGTGAAATGGGGCAGCTCCTGACTTTAATATTAAAGAAGATAAGATAATTAAATTTGAATAAGAATAATTAAAATTTAATTGAGAAATAAAATTAAATTTTAATATTGATATAATTACTGCAAACAATAAAATTGAAGATGCTAAAGCTTGAGTTAAAAAGTATTTTAAAGAAGCTTCTGTTGATATTAAGTTATTTGTGTCAATTATTAAGGGGATAAAAGACAATAAATTAATTTCAAGCCCTATTCATGCTCTTAATCAAGAATTAGAAGAAACAGTAATTAATGTTCCTATTATTAAAGTTCTAAAAAATAAAATTTTAGAAGAATTTTTGAAAATTAAAAAGAAAAGGATTATAACCTTTATAAATGGGGTATGAACCCAGTAGCTTAATTAGCTTATCTTTTTAAATTATATTTTAGTGTATGATGCACAAAAGTTTTTGATGCTTTTAGAAATAGTTTAATTCTATTAAATATAATGAATATGATATTAAATCATATTATTTACCCTATCAAGGTAATCCTTTTATCAGGCAATTCATT